AAGCGAGTCCGGGCTCTTTCGAGCTGCTCGACGGCCCCTTTACGTAATTCTTCCGAATTTCGAATAGTACTTAAAATCCTCTGTTTTCGATTATCTAATAAATCATTTAATGAAAGTAGATTATCTTACCATTAATTTCACAACTTCCATGATCTCTTCCCGAACCAAACATGAATCTTTCGATTCATTTGGCTCTCACGCTCAAATATTTATTTATGGTATGAGTATTCCCATAGCTTTTTTAATGTAATGAGCCTACCTTCTCTTTTCTGTTTGTAGTTAAACATATCAAAACTTATAAAATAAAAAACCAGAATATTAGGAAGACTCTTCCGACTAGACCAGATCAAAATCTAAAATTGTCAGCAAAGTTGTTTTTTTATTTGTACTTTTTTTTTTCATTTTTTTTGAATGAAAAAAGAAAATATGATTATAAAAATTAAAATAATAATAATTATATTATATTTTTGTTTCTTCAAGTCCAAAAATTCCTCTTTTTTATACATAGGTCGTCGATTCGGCATTAGATAAAAAAAGGAACTTTGTTTGCTTTTTTTATCTCATAAATAGTTTAAATTTATTTATTGATATGAGTGTTATATATCAAAATCAAATAAATTACCAATTTTTTTTGAACTATTTGGTTACTAACGTAGTGGTAGAAAGAATACCATGTTTTGTCCGGACTTTAAACAATTTAGCTTTAACCATGTTAAAGGTCTCGCATTATTGGTTGATAGAGAATCAAAGTGGATTTACCAATAAATCACGAAATGCTATGGTTCTTGCATATAATTTATTAATTTATTCAGAAGAAATTCGTCGAGATCGTGCACTTTTTTACTATTTCCCCTATCCCTTATAAATACCATAAGTGCAGATGGATGGATCCATCCTATTCTTGAAATAAACAACTCGCACACACTCCCTTTCCAAAATAAATCAATACACCAAGCACTACACTTAGATTTATTGGATTTGTTGCTAAAATATCGGTATTAAACCCGAAACTTCCGGCGTATGGCCAGTGGCCCAAGTAAACGAAAGAATCAATTACATTTTTCATATATTCTCCTCTCTTTTCTTTTGGATAGGACTAACAAAGAACAGAGTTATTTTTGTATCACTCCGATCGCCCTTTTTTTTTGATCGATTTCTTTTTTTTTTTTTTATTTCCACTTTATTTATTTAATGAGAATAAAAGAAATCTAGTAATTTCATTTGTTTTGTTTAAATTTTTTTACATTTTCAAAAATTTTCTAATAAGATACTTTACTTAGACTTTAGACTTAGGTTTTAGATCTGATATCAATTGAAAAATATTTCATTTGTTGAAACACTTCCAAACAATGAAAATAAAAAAGTTTTCTATTGTACTAAGCTAAAGACAGAAAGGAAGAAAGCAAGTGAATGCGGTAATTCCTCATCTTCAAATCAACCCTTCCTAGGTATTGTCTCAATAAATAAGTAATTTTATAGTAACGTGTTAATATAATTCTAAGAAGCAAAGGAAAATTCCAAGTTAAGAGTTAATAAGAAAAAAGTCTCTAAGGTACTTTTTTTATATTTTGAGGATTAAACAAAAGGATTCGCAAATAAAAGTGCTAATGCTACAACCAGTCCGTAAATTGTTAAAGCTTCCATAAAAGCTAAACTAAGCAATAAAGTACCTCGTATTTTACCCTCTGCTTCCGGTTGTCTCGCAATACCTTCTACAGCTTGGCCTGCAGCAGTACCTTGACCAACTCCAGGTCCTATAGAAGCAAGCCCCACGGCCAATCCAGCAGCAATAACGGAAGCGGCAGAAATCAGTGGATTCATGGTAAGTTCCTCACACAAAACAAAAAAGAAGAAATGGTTAATGATACAATCAACCAATCAATTATGACTTTTTTAATTAAGATTCACGAGTTGAAATAATAATATTAATTACTAAATTAAAAAACGGAATCGTCAGAACTATCTCGTTTTTAGTTTTTAACTATCATAGAGTTTTTGTAAATCCATATGCATACAGTTGTAACTATTGTATTTCTTTGTTTCAAACCACTCTTTCATTTAATTCTTCGTTCTTTACTACACTACACTATTGTTAAGTTTATTTATTTTTTCATTCAAAAAAAAATTGCTAGAAGAGAAGGACTGATATTGAAATCTATCTAAATGCAGTGTGAGCTGCAATCAATATCAATCAAATTATCAAATTAATTTAATACCAAATTAATCCAATATAAATATAAATTAATATAAATAATTATTTATTTCATTTTATTAACTAATAATTATTAATTATTAAATACTTAATTTTAATTAGTTATATTAATAAAATAATTAACTACCAATTAGTTACTAACTATTAAAATAAAATAATAATTATATTATAATTATAATAAATTATATTATTTGTAATTTGTATTGTATATTATACATATTATCAAATAATAATAAATAAAAAATAAAATAATAACAAAAATTTTTAATATAAAAATATAAGAATTAAGGAATTAAGAATAATAAATAATATATATATATAAATAAATATATAAATAAATATATAAATAAGAAATATATAATGAATTGAATCTAATTTAAATTTGAATTAAACCGGATAATAAATATATATATTTATTTTATGTTGTATATTGTTCATATATAACATAACAAATATGAATAATGAGGATCCAGATTATGATTATAGGATTGGTTGTAATTAGGAAAAATAGAAATTCTAGCCTTACAATACTATAATAAATAAATAAATAAAATAAACAATACTATAAAAAAAAAATAAATATTATATAAATATTATATAGTTATGTAATATAGCGATATTATGGATAGACTTATCTCATATAACTAAAGAATATTTAATGTGATTCTAATATCACATATCCATTCTTTTCTTCCATAATGTAAACCATCCTAATTTTTTTTAATTGATTCTGGAATAGAATAATTCCTAGAAAAATAGACGGGGGTTTAGAGCCTATAGACATTATTACATATATTATACTCTAACTATAACCTCCCCAGCCCTTCTTTTTTTTATAATTCTGTTGGAATATTGTCTATCTTTTCTCCTACAATTCTAGATGATGGAATCATACACTATTATCTTACCCATCCAATTGGATTATCATGAATCATGTGGGATAAGCTTGCTTAATAATAGAATAAAAAAAAAAAAAAGACTATTTGAAAAGCTAGTTAATGATGACCTTCCATGGATTCACCTATATAAGCCGCGGCTAAGGTTGCAAAAATAAGAGCTTGAATACCACTTGTAAATAATCCAAGAAACATGACAGGTATAGGAACTACTGAAGGGACTAAAGAAACAAGAACAACAACTACTAATTCATCAGCTAATATATTTCCGAAAAGTCGAAAACTAAGAGATAAAGGTTTTGTGAAATCTTCTAGGATGTTAATTGGTAAAAGGATGGGGGTTGGTTGAATGTATTTCCCAAAATAACCCAATCCTTTTTTGCTAAGACCCGCATAAAAATATGCGACGGACGTGAGTAAAGCTAAAGCAACAGTAGTATTTATATCATTCGTGGGTGCAGCTAATTCTCCATGAGGTAACTGTATAATTTTCCAAGGTAAAAGAGCACCTGACCAGTTAGAAACAAAAATAAAGAGGAACATAGTTCCGATAAAGGGAACCCAAGGGCCATATTCTTCTCCAATCTGGGTTTTGCTTAAGTCTCGAATAAATTCAAGGATATATTCAAAGAAATTCTGACCGTTGGTCGGAATGGTTTGTGGATTCCGAACAGCTATAATGACTGAACCTAATAAGATAGCAATTACTACCCAAGAAGTGATAAGTACTTGGGCATGGATTTGTAAACCTCCTATTTGCCAATATAAATGTTGGCCTACCTCTACACCCGATATATCGTATAACCCTTTGAGTGTTTTAATGGAACATGGTATAACATTCATATTGTCCTCTAGCAGAAATTGAACTTCAAAAAAGAAATTATTTTGATTCAACCATCTCTATCTCTTTTTCAACTCACCAATATGAATCAAAAATCATATTCATTAATTGTATATTTAAGATATCAAGAATTTACATAGGATACCAAGAAATCACGTAATATAATAACATATTATCAATATGCCCGCACTTACCTTTTTGCTTTTTTTTTTATTTAATTCAAGAATAGTAACCGAATCCAAAAAATCCCCCCTTAATCATAATCAAGGATTTCTTATATAGCTAGAGCGGCCCTCACAAATTGCGGATACTAATTTGTTAAGAACCAATCGGATTGAAGCTATAGCATCATCGTTGGATGGAATCGAAATATCTGCGAGATCCGGGTCACAATTTGTATCGATTAAACAAATCGTCGGAATACCCAAAATTACACACTCTCGAAGAGCCGTATATTCTTCTTGCTGATCAACGATGATCACAATATCAGGCAACCTCGTCATATATTTGATACCGCCGAGATATGTTTGCAAGGTAAATAATTTTCTCTTCAATATTGCCGCATCTCTTTTGGGAAGACGGTTGAGTTTACCCATCTTTTGTTCTGCTCTTAAATCCCTGATCTTTTGAAGTCTCGTTTCCGTAGTAGACCAATTCGTTAACATACCACCAAGCCATTTTTTATTAACATAATGACACCGGGCTCTTATTGCAGCCGATGCTACTAAATCTGCTGCTTTATTTTTGGTACCAACAATTAAGAAGGTTCTTCCCCTACTTGCCGCATCAAAAACTAAATCAGAGGCTTCTGATAAAAAACGAGCAGTTCCAGTGAGATTTGTAATATGAATACCTTTACGCTTTGCAGAGATGTAAGGGGCCATTCTAGGATTCCATTTCTTAGTACCATGACCAAAATGAACTCCGGCCTCCATCATCTCTTCTAAATTAATGTTCCAATATCTTCTTGTCATTTTTCCCACACTTCCTTTTTGTTTTTTTTTTAACTTTAACAAAGAGACGAGGTACTTTGAAATAAGTAATTGTTCCGATGGAACCTTCTGCCGGGAATTGACCTTTAATACACAGTACAAACCATTAATGTCTTTTAATTACTTATTTTTTTATCAATATTCGAACAAGAACAAGATAGTTAAGTTAAAAGAAAAGCCAGACCAGATAATTAAAAACAGATAATTAAAAGATAGTTAAAGATAGTTAAAGTAAAAGAATCCGCTCTTAGGAATCATGAAATCGCGTAAATGATTGTTCTAATGTCTCATGGAAATTGTTTGGTACATTTGGTACATAAGAACAAAATAATTCTCTATGATGTAACAAAAGATCTTTTATTTCCAAGTCAAATAGATTCTTTCTTTTGATTTCCAAATAAAAGTTTTTGTCCTTACTTGAATGGTGCACTAATTTTTTGAATCCTGTACCAACAGGTATAATTCCACCTAGAACAACATTCTCTTTCAGGCCTTTCAACCAATCAATACGACCTCGTAGAGCAGCTTTTGCTAAAACTCGAGCGGTTTCTTGAAAACTTGCTTCGGATATGAAACTTTGAGTATTCAAAGATGTCCTTGTTATTCCCAATAGGATTGCGCGATAAGAAATCGCTTCGTCCAAAGCGCGCCCCACTCGTTCCGCTCGCAACAATCCAATTAATTCCCCAGGTGAAAAAACATTAGACATTCCATCTTCTGAAACCAACACTTTTGATGTTACTTGACGTACAATAATCTCTATATGTCTATTATGGATCTGTACCCCCTGAGATCGATAAACCCTTTGGATTTTATTAACCAAAGAGATACGACTTTGAGCTATGGTTAGCTCAGCTTGAATCAAGAATCCCCAGGGGATTCCAAAAATTTTTGGTATACCTTTGTTCCAACCTTCAACTCTCCTTTCAAGGTTCATTGATATTGAATCAATCGAACGTACTTCTAAGATTTGTTCCACTTTTGGAAGACCTTGTGTTATGTCACCAGATCTTGATTTTTCATATATAAATGTAACTAATGTATCTCCTTCGTAAAATATTTTACCATAATGGCCATGAATAGTTGCTCCTGGAGTGGCTAAATAGGGCTTAGCGGATCTTATAATCAAAGCGTCAACATCAACAATTATAATTTGCCCGGATTTTTTTATGTGCGGTTTGTATTTGAATAGACATATATTTTCACAAAAAAATTGTCCAAGGCTAATTATTGTAGATGTCTCTTCCCAATAATCGTGATGGAGAAAATGCCAATTCAAATGGAATGGATTCAAAATGATGTTACTGCATGGATCGGGATTATAAATCCTCCTATTTTCATCTATTAAACAGTATTTAAGTACTTGAAGTACTTGGAAAGTCTGTTGAAAATTACCAAGTAGCAAATATTTCTTTAACAAAATCTGATTATAAGTTATTAAATGGTAAAATGAATATAAATTTACCATTTTAGGGACAATAGTCCCCAAAGGACACAACAAATCCTTAATTGGGATTATGGGATCCGATTCTTTTATCATGTTATATTTCGAACCATTGAATGGACCAATTCGAGAACAATTGGATGATGACAAAATTATCAAAGATTGGCATTCCTTATTTCGATTCAACAATGTACCAATAGTACCTTGATGTTGTGTAAGTAATTGAATACTAACCTTGCAGTAAAAAGGATTTATATTTGTACGATCTAATCCATTATCGGAAATAAATCCTGAACTTGCCCTATCATATCTTTTTCCGATATACGAAATGCTGGACTTTACTAACTCAATTCTCATAAAATTTCGAATCAGATCATTTCCCTTTACCTCAATAAAGGAAGCACGAATCTCTTTCGGAGAACCATTTTGTTCTGGATCCCAATTCAATATTAAACAAGTGCGAACTAATTGAATACTTGTGTGAAAAATTCCTCGAATTGACTTGCCGTTTCCATAAAGGATATAATTGACAACTCTAAGTTGGACATTATCCTTTTCCCGCAAGAGATCTTGAGGAAAAAGTGTTGCTAAATTTATGCCATCAGTTATTTCATATGTGACTACGGGTCGAACCGAAACAAAATACTTTTTCTTCGTGGGTGTGATCCGTTGGACATAGATCCAATTTTTCAATTTTTTTGATTCCTTAGAATTTTTTTTTTTTGTTTTCGGTGGTATAAAAATGCCGCTGTGCCTAGATATCTTATCTGCTTCTCCAGGAAAATAAATATCTCCGGAAAATATTTTTAGTTCAATATTTTTTTTTTTTCTCTCCAGGCGGACTAATCCGCCTACTCGACTTCTTGTATTTAAAGCGAGTTGTGTATCTACTCCAATGATACTATTGTTCTGGACCATTATCAATGAAGATCCAGGTAAAATATGCACTTCCTCGAGAATAAAAAAAAAATGATCTACTTTCATTTGGTATTTCGGAATAAATTCTTTTGATCCTCTATACTCAATCAAATCCTCTTTTTTGATAATTGAATTGACCTCTACGGTCCCATATTTAGTAATTCCCGAATTATTTCTTCTGTATCGTGGATCATCAAAAAAAGCAAGAATACTATTTCTACGTAAAATACCCTGTTTTGGTATTTCAATCGAAATACCAAAACAGGGTATTAGTTCATTCTCTCGTTTTTGATCATATTGTAATGGGATGATGAATCTATTTCTTCGCTTTTTCGCCAAGAAATAAGAATTCCCTTGGATAATAGAAGGATATATAATATTCCAACGACCATTATATATGGTTTGATCAGGTCTTGTTGAATAGTCAAGAATTTTCTTATCTTTTTTATCAGAAGTATCTAACAATTTATATCTTACTCGACCGTTAGTCATTGATAGATCAGAGATATATCTTTCTTCGACAGAAAAAGCATGAGGATTCATTTGATCTTGATCCTTATGGAGCGAAAAAGACACTATACTAGATCTGCACGAACCTCCTGCTAATATCCATAAATGACTTGTTTTTAATAATAGATGAACATTACCATATGTATATTCAGGTGCATGGTGTACATCAGTACTCCAGTGCATTTCTCCCTCTGATTCAGAATAAATATGTTTTCGTACCTTCTCTTTAAAATAAAAAGTGGACGTTCCAGCACGAATTTCAGCAATTACTTGTTCTGATTCTACATATTGATTATTTTGAACTAAAATCAAACTCTTTAGTGGAATATTTACATTATGTAGAATATCCCGACTCTCAATAGTTACATACAAGTCCATAGAACATAAAAAAGCGGGATGCCCATGATGGGTACGTGTGGGATGAACCAAATTCTCATTCAATTTTATTTTTCCATTAGAAGGAGCTCGTACATACTCGGCAGTACCACCTGTGAATACTCCACCGGTATGAAAAGTTCTTAATGTTAGTTGAGTCCCTGGTTCCCCAATTGATTGACCTGCAATAATACCTACAGCTTCTCCCAATTCGACCAGGTCACCATGAGTAGGACTCCGACCATAACATAATTGGCAGATCCAAGATGTACTCCTGCAAGTAAAGGGGGTTCTAATATATATTGGTTGTGCTCGAAAGGTTATGAATCGATTTATAAGTCCAATCCCAATATCTTGATTTCGAGTGGCAAGACATCGCAAACCAATATATATATCGTCTACTAATACACGACCAATTAGTGTTTGGACAAAAATTTTTTCTGTCATACCATTTTGAGGGCTCACGGAAATACCTCGGATAGTACCACAATCTGTTCTACGTATAATAATGTGTTGAACTACTTCAACAAGTCTACGTGTGAGGTATCCAGCATCTGATGTTCGTACAGCAGTATCTACAACTCCTTTGCGAGCTCCATAGCAGGAAATTATATATTCTGTCAAAGAAAGTCCTTCACGTAAATTGCTTTGAATGGGTAAATCAATCATTTGTCCTTGGGGATCCGACATTAATCCTCTCATACCCACTAATTGATGTATCTGAGATGCATTTCCTCTAGCTCCCGAAAAGGACATTAGATATACTGGATTAGAAGGATCAGTCATACGAAAATTAGGATTCATTTCTTGTCTCAAATATTCACTTGTAGCATACCATATCTCAATGGATTGACGTAATTTTTCTACCACGTGTACATTCCCATAATGATGGTGTTTCTCTAAAATAAAACTTTGTTGTTCGGCGTCTTGGACTAACCATCCCTTCGAAGGGATTGTTAAAAGATCATCAATTCCTAATGAAATAGATGTAGCAGTGGCTTGCTGAAAACCCAAAGTTTTTACTTGATCCAGGATATGTGATGTATATGCCATTCCGAAATGATCGATTAACCTGCTAATAAGTCGTTTCATAGCAGTTCCATTTATCACTTTATTGTGAAAGACCAGATCAGCCCGTTCTGCCATAAGTACCTCTTCTCTTATATTTCTTCTGCTAAGTAGGATTCGACAATGGACCCAAGTCAATGATTCGAAAACTTCCTTTCCTCAATCTTGATTCACACAGAAATTCAGAAATTAGAATACCAGTGAAATTTGGGAGACCTGAATTACCCTAGGCACTAGGCACAAACATCGCCTAATCTAAGAAATTAGATTAGATAGCGTATGAGTAGGCTCGACAAAAACCCTGTATGGCTTCTTCTAATTCTCTATAAAAAGAAATATGACCAAGAGTAGTTCGAATGTATATAGAACGGATTTCTTTTGTTATACTTCCTACTATTAGATAGTGCCCATAAATCTCATGATAAGTACCTAAAGATTCATATTGAACTTCGATGGGAACTTCTCTTGAACCAATGACACGTCGATCTCGTCTCCATCGGAGCCACAAAGGACTATCTAAACTGATTCTTTTCTGTCGATAAGCTCCAAGTGCATCATAGGAACTAGAAAAATGGGGTTCTTTTTCCCTCGTATACCTATAGTTATTATTATGATTATCAACTATTTTTTTTTTGTAGTTTCCACTATTATATGGATTATACCTATTTGCACAAATACCTCGACGATTTCCGATTGTTAATAAATAGAGTCCAATAAGCATGTCTTGAGTTGGTACAGAAATAG